TACACCAAAAGATGCAGTCAATACAGCCAAAATCACGCCTGTAACCCAAGTCAATTCGCGAGGTTTTTTAAATCCACCTGTGAGATACACACGAAATACGTGTAGGATCATCATTAGCACCATCATACTTGCTGACCATCGATGAACTGATCGGATTAACCAACCAAAGTTGGCTTCAGTCATTATGTATTGAACAGAGGCAAAAGCCTCTGTAACGGTCGGACGATAGTAAAAAGTCATAGCAAAACCGGTAGCTACTTGTACTAAAAAACAAGTAAGTGTGATCCCTCCTAGACAATAAAATATGTTGACATGAGGAGGAACATATTTACTAGTTATATCATCTGCAATCGCCTGAATCTCGAGACGCTCCTCGAACCAATCATATACTTTATTGAGATAGGTAAACCAAAGAGACTCCCCCTCTGAGAACCGTATATGAGAATTTCATCTCGTACGGCTCAAGCAAAAACACCCAAATAGTGGTTGCAACGGATATGGAATAGAAAGTTTGAAACTTCTTAGCCACTTGATTCAATCGTCCCTGAAGATACGAAGCGAAGGAACCAAAATCCGGAATCTCTTCTTTGTGATGATAATGCCAAAATATCAAGTTGGCTCATTCGTCTTTATGTTGATCGTTATAGGCCTCTTGAATCTTCTCTTCCCCTATTTATTTTATTTTGGATTTGTTGTTTTTGTTTGTGCGTAATACGGATTTACTATATGTTTTGTTTACTATTGATAGGAATTCTCTTGTGGAGACCCTATGAATCGATTGAAACCTCAGATTCATACTAGAACCACGATGATTCAATAAAGCGCCCAAGCTAAGCCCAAAGGTTCTCTGAGTAAGAACCATTTGATCATCACTTATTCAATGAATGGATGGAATCACTAAAAATCCATAGAAACATTGGTCCTTCGGTCAAAATAAGCATAATTCTGAAGGAAGAAAAATCGTTCGATTTATGACTCGTTGTTTGAAAATTTGTTGGAGTCCGGTTGCGAGGTCTGAATAGTAGGTATGAATCATAGTTCAAATATTTCTTGATCTATTCCATATATTCCGTGCTCCGGATACTAGAATGAATATCCGACGAGGTAGAACCATCTCTATCGAGATGACAGACCTATTCTCTGTACTATCAATAGGATCAATTATAACAAGTCACACACTCATATTCCGGAAATACCGAAACAACGGAATTCCACGGTCGAACTACCAGAATGGCCTAGAAATCCGAGTCCTAAGTGATTCATTTTGGATTGAAAAGCTAGGACTTCATGGTTCTTATGGGACCTAACTCATTGAAATTCCATCCAGTAAAACGGAAGAATTATAAATCTCCAAAATAATAGATAGGAATATCGCAAATAGAGCCATTGCGACACCCATGAAGGGGGTAGTTCCCCATCCAGGAGCCACTTTACCATATTCCGAATTCAATGGTTTCAATAAATCCCCTGTAATAGTTCGTCTTGGCCCAGATCTAGAACTACCCTCAACGGTTTGTGTAGCCATAAATCCTATTGCATTGGTTGAGATCTGTTGACTTTGTATACTATTTCGTTGTAAATAAACGATCTTATCGTAGCGTAGATCGATCGTGGTCTTGAAATTATCTAATAATGGAAACAGCAACCCTAGTCGCCATCTCCATATCTGGTTCACTTGTAAGCTTTACTGGGTACGCCTTATATACCGCTTTTGGGCAACCCTCTCAACAACTAAGAGATCCATTCGAGGAACACGGGGACTAGTTGAAATAATGAACCTCCCATATTGGGGGGCTCATTACTTCAATTGAGATAATGAAAAATCATTTCATCTTTTTAGTCGGAACCTTAGGCGGTTCTCGAAAAAAGATAGCGAAAAAAATGATCCCTAAAGTCGAGACTAACAGGAATGTATAAACCAATGCTTCCATAGATTCGATCGTGGTTTACAATTATAGCTTCCACACCTATTCATTTGGGATCATTTCCCAGATAAAGAAAGGGCAAGAGTCAAAGAAAAGGCGATGATAAAAATCAAGATTTCTCCAATCCCTTATGTCAAATCAAAAAAAAAATCAAATAGAGGCGAAAGATACCAGAGCAATGTTGTATCAGACTACTTGTCTCTTTGTAGTTGGATCTCCAAGTTTTTGGAATGCCCCAAATTCCACTTGAGCATCCAAATCTGGGTCAATACCAGCAAAAACATCTCTGAACAAGGTTCTAGCGCCATGCCAAATGTGTCCGAAAAAGAAGAGCAAAGCAAACGTAGCATGTCCAAAAGTGAACCAACCTCTTGGACTGCTACGAAAAACACCATCGGATTTCAAAGTAGCACGATCTAATTCAAAAATTTCACCCAATTGGGCACGTCTAGCATATTTTTTCACAGTAGCGGGATCACTATAACTGACTCCATTGAGTTCGCCACCATAGAACTCAACAGTTACACCTACCTGTTCGACACTATACTTTGATTCTGCCCTTCTAAAAGGAACATCGGCTCTCACAATTCCGTCTCCGTCTACCAAAACTACTGGAAATGTTTCAAAAAAAGTAGGCATACGACGTACAAAAAGCTCATGCCCTTCTTTATCTCTAAAGATGGGGTGTCCTAACCATCCAACAGCTATTCCATCCCCGTTATCCATTGAGCCTGCTCTGAATAATCCCCCTTTCGCCGGATTATTACCGATGTAATCATAAAAAGCTAATTTTTCGGGAATTTTAGACCAAGCTTCCGACAAACTCAGATTTTCGGCTAGCCCGGCACCAACCCTTCGATATATTTCTTGCTGGAAGTATCCCTGATCCCACTGATAACGAGTGGGACCAAATAATTCGATCGGGGTAGTTGCTGAACCATACCACATAGTTCCAGCAACAACGAAAGCTGCAAAAAAGACAGCAGCGATACTACTGGAAAGGACCGTTTCAATATTGCCCATACGTAATCCTTTGTATAGACGTTGGGGCGGGCGGACACTAAGATGGAATAGACCCGCTAATATGCCCAATGTCCCCGCTGCAATATGATGAGAGGCTATTCCTCCCGGAACAAAAGGATCAAAACCTTCCGCGCCCCACGCTGGATTTACAGATTGTACTTTTCCGGTTAGGCCATAAGGATCGGACACCCATATTCCAGGACCATACAAGCCTGTTACATGAAATGCGCCAAACCCAAAGCAAGCCACCCCTGAGAGAAATAAATGAATTCCAAAGATCTTGGGCAAATCCAAAGAGGGTTTTCCCGTACGTTCATCACAGAATATTTCTAGGTCCCAATACACCCAATGCCAGATAGCTGCTAAGAAGCACAAGCCAGAAAACACAATATGTGCCCCGGCCACACCTTCGTAACTCCAAATACCCGGATTCGTTATAGTTCCTCCTGTGATACTCCAACCACCCCATGAATTGTTTATTCCTAAACGAGTCATGAAAGGGATAACGAACATACCTTGTCTCCACATTGGATCAAGAACGGGGTCAGAGGGATCAAAAACTGCTAATTCGTATAAAGCCATCGAACCGGCCCAACCAGAAACTAGAGCTGTATGCATTATATGGACAGAAAGCAACCGACCGGGATCATTCAATACGACGGTATGAACACGATACCAAGGTAAACCCATGGAAATACCCCTTTATCAAAGAAAAAATAGACACTATGTAACTTTATCGCATTGGAAAAGACTATGCTATGGACCTCACCTTTTCAGTGGATTATCCCGAAGCAAGGGTTAATATTTATTCCGTTCCGTTGGTAATAATTGAACAATTCTGTTCGTAGGAACAAAGAGAAGCAGATCTATTCTATACCCAATAAGTACCAATACGCAATGGGGGCTGGTCCCATTTTTTGTGAGCGAATGCATAGATACTTGTTCATCATTCAAACGATCCATTCGTAAGAATTTTTCTTTATTCATTCTGTCTTCCTCCATGAACCTTCGAATCTATTGATAAAATACGATAAACGGCAATATTATGAAGACAATAAACCCGTTGTTACGTTTCCACATCAAAGTGAAGTATAGTACTTAACCTCTTTTTCTTTAATTTAATGCCCATTGGTGTTCCAAAAGTACCTTTTCGGAGTCCTGGAGAGGAAGATGCAGTTTGGGTTGACGTATAGTGCGACTTGTCAGACATATTGGGTCATATGGGATTTCCCCGTTCTCTCCCCCGATGGAGATATCCTCTCTTTCGCCCAAGAAAGATTGATTGAACCATCAATAATTCGGAGCGTGAAGTGCAATTAGATCAATTTATTGGGGGATCCATATTATCAATTAGAAGAATTTATGGTTGGCTTGGACCAATAAAATGAAGTATACAGGCTCCGTTCAGAAAATACCAAATTGGTAATCTATGTATGATTACCACTCGTATCATAAATGATTCCTTTCTACCATATGAGTGATCTCATACTGCCAATCAATGGAGTAATATGATGAATACATCATATATTGGGCGGAAGACATGAAACGAATTGAAAAAAAAAAAAGAAGTCGTAGCAAAAAGAAGTGGTACTGAGATTATTTGTCCTATATGTGCAAATAGAATTCGGGCAGATCTTTACCCGGAGTAGAGCATAAACCTAAAAGAATTGAAGAGGCCCATTCAGGAACAAGAAAATTACATCGTGATTTGGATCTCGATGAAACAATACATCAATGAGAGGTTAGTTCGATAAGTTCAGTGAATTCTAGGGAAGCAAGTCAAGTCAAAACTCATGTTTCTTGAAAAATGGAAGAAAAAGCCCCCTCGTTAGGAAAAACCCTGCTACGAAAAGAGAAAAGGGCTGGAATCGACACATTGATTCTTTTTTTGTTTCGCAATTTTTATTTTTTGAACCGTATGCATCCAAAGGTGCGTGTACGGTTCCTAAAGGATACAATTTTGTCCTAATCAACCGACTTTATCGAGAAAGATTACTTTTTTTAGGCCAAGAGGTTGATAGCGAGATCTCGAATCAACTTGTTGGTCTCATGGTATATCTCAGCATAGAGGATGATACCAGGGACCTTTATTTGTTTATAAACTCTCCCGGCGGATGGGTAATACCAGGAATATCTATTTATGATACTATGCAATTTGTGCCACCAGATGTGCATACAATATGCATGGGATTAGCCGCTTCAATGGGATCTTTCATCCTGGTCGGAGGAGAAATTACCAAACGTCTAGCATTCCCTCACGCTTGGCGCCAATGAGTTTTTTATTTGAGAGAAAAAGAAGACTATGCCTTCGCCATATGGAATATAAATAATAAGTAATAATAGCATGGCATTTCGAGTTCGATATGAGCAAACCATTCTCGTTTTTTCATAACATGAGATTATGTATCGAGATAGTAGTATGAAACAAAGGTTATTTCCGATTTGATCTTATGTATCGGGGTTCCATTTCAGCGTCACAAACCTTTTTGCTTCCACACCAGAAGTCTCTTTCCGATATTTATGTTATGAAAGAGTATGAAAAAAAAAAAGATTCTTTTTTCCTTATTTGATCGGATCAAAAAGAAACTTTGGGATTGCTGAATCTCAGACGAGATAAATATAGAAAGCAACGGAACCATCATAGTATTTTTTGACTCCTACGAAAGGAAGGATGGTAAATGGATCATTCAACGATCTGGGTCTGATGGATTCTATTTGTCTCTTTCTTTGATGGAAGGGAAAAAGAAATTCCATTGCAGAGCCGTATGCAATGCACAAAAGATGCCTGTACGGTTGTTCAATTCTATCTTTTTTTTCTTGTTTGTTATCCTTTATCCCTTCCTTTCGCCCGATCATGCGAGATATAGGAATCGTTTATTATGTTATATCATCAGGGTTATGATCCACCAACCTGCTAGTTCTTTTTATGAGGCACCCACAGGAGAATTTATCCTGGAAGCGGAAGAACTACTGAAACTCCGCGAAATCCTCACAAGGGTTTATGTACAAAGAACGGGCAATCCTTTATGGGTTGTATCCGAAGACATGGAAAGAGATGTTTTTATGTCAGCAGCAGAAGCCCAAGCTCATGGCATTGTTGATCTTGTAGCGGTCGAAAATACCGGGGATTTCGCATAAATCCGTGATTCCATTTCGAATCATAATTCGAATGAACCGTGATTTGATCTTTTATCTTCTTACCCGGGTAAAATAAAATAGTAAATGGAAGTAATTCATAATCATCCGGTTAGGATCGATCTAAACCAGCCCATTCTGTATACGATTCAGCATGCCAACCATTAAACAACTTATTAGAAACACAAGACAGCCAATCAGAAATGTCACGAAATCCCCAGCTCTTCGAGGATGTCCTCAGCGTCGAGGAACATGTACTAGGGTGTATGTGCGACTCGTTCAGATCATGAGCTAGAACAAATGAGACGATTTTTCCAGTCTCAATGACCAGTACCAATGAATGGGATAGAATGGAAGAACTCCATTCACTATCTAAAAATAAAGATCTATCATATACCTCTATTGTGTATGGAATTTATGGTTTCCATTGGTGCAAATCCAATCACCTCGATTTGAGATGAAAAGCAATTCTCCATTGGTAGCAAATGGTTATCCATTAAGCGGGGGAAATGGTATTTAAGAAGCAGAAAGATTATGCTCCTACTCTTGCAAGAACGGACTAACAGGGTCAGCTACCTAGCCAACCTTCATACTTAAATGCCGTCACTGTATGAATAGATCTCATTGTGAAAAGACCTATTACTGGACAATTCATGGGTAGAGCCAAAGAGTGTGAACTGTACAAGTTACCAATAACATTGATTAAATGAGGGAAGGGGCTCCGGTGTATAGAGAGGGCCTCACCGTTTAAGAAGTAACCATAGAAACGATGGAAGCCACTATTTATTTATTTATCCATTTACATTTACTACCTATTTATTTTATACCTATTTTATACCAAATATCGGTAAAATTTCTTATTTTGAGGTGAAATAAATGCCTGGAAGAAATAAAAATCGTGGTTGGGAAGGTCATAGTAGCAAAAGCCATTGGAATTTTTATTTTATACATCGGAAGAATCCGTTTTGTTATTAATAAACCAGGAGAGGGGAAAAGAATGACTGAAAGAAAAGAAATCGATTAGTTATTCATCAAAGTTTAATTTGATTCAATGACCAGAGTTAGACGAGGATATATAGCTCGGAGACGTCGAACAAAAATTCGTTTATTTGCATCAACCTTTCGAGGGGCCCATTCAAGACTTACTCGAACTACTACTCAACAGAAAATGAGAGCTTTGGTGTCCTCTCATCGGGATAGAGGCAGGCGAAAGAGAGATTTTCGTCGTTTGTGGATCACTCGGATAAATGCAGTAACTCGTGAGAATAGGGTATCCTATAGTTATAGTCGATTAATACATGATCTGTACAAGAGGCAGTTGCTTCTTAATCGTAAAATACCTGCACAAATAGCTATATCAAATAGGAATTGTCTTTACATGATTTCCAATGAGATCATCAAATAAGGAGATTGGAAGGAATTCACCGGAATGATTTAAACGGAGTTCCCCGGAGAATGACCTCCGGGAAAGTAGAGTAGAAATTAATATGATAAGATAAGTAGTAGGAATGAACGAACACGTTTCAAAAAAAAAAAACAGATTTCTTCTTCTCCCATTCTTTTTTTTATTCTATTACGACGCAACAATAAAATCTCTCGGCTTTTTCGAACAAAAGATCAATCAATCTGATTTTTAATTCCAATTAGAGTTGTTTTGATTCAATTGAGGAGTAGGCCTATTTATTTCTGGTTCTAGGACCAGTAGTTCTAGGGATCGACTCGGTTTTCTCAAATTGTTTCTCATTATTAAGAAAAGGTAACGAAGATAAAATACGAGCTTGTTTTATAGCAATAGTAATTAATCGTTGTTGTTTCAAGGTCAATCTATTCACTCGTCTAGATAATATTTTTCCCTGTTCACTAATAAATTGACTAATTAAACTCATGTTTCTATAATCAATTCGATCCCCCGATCCAATTGGGGGCAAACGCCTACGAAAAGATCGCTTGGATTTACGAAAGAGTCGCTTGGATTTATCCATGGTTTATTCCTTATCTCTAAAATCCCATTTCTTCATTCATTTCGGATCCGACCGAAATAGGACTTGATTTGTTTATATATATATAATTTCTTCCTGTTCCTTGGAAGGATGGTACACGTGTTCCGTTCGATCTATTTCTTTATCTCCCCATGAATCGTATGCTTGTAACAATAAGGACAGAATTTTCTCAATTCCAATCGACTAGGTGTATTGTGTCGATTCTTTTGAGTAATATATCTGGAAGTGCCTCGCGATTCTTTATTAAAATCATTTCGGACACAACTGGTACATTGCAAAATAACTATTCCTCTGACATCTTTACCCTTGGCCATGAACCTCCTTTGGATTCACTCAATTCTTCTATTTTCGATCCGAACCGAAGAAGAAGAAAGGAACGAAAAATAAATAGAAAATAGGTTGCTAACTCGAAATACAATTATGAAAGATTTCGTTGCAATCATGCAATCAATAAAGTAATAAAATCATAAGTAATACAATTATTTCTAACTATTCATTATTCCTAATCCCAGCATTTCATTTACTATCTTATATGATCTCGAACAGCCTGCCCTAGAGCCCCATTTCTATTTCTGTTCTACCTCTATTAATTCTATCCTGAACCCGAGTTTGACTGAGGTTCAATCCACTTTTATTCTTTCTCTTTCCTTCCTATCCTAAAGAACTGAAAAAAAAAGGGGGGGGGGTTGGTCACAGAGAATTTATTGTATCTCTAATCTTCTTCATTCATCCATTCCCATATCAATAACTAGAATGAAAAAAAGGGGAATACCAACGCATCTGGGAATAAACGATTGATCTCTATCAATAGACCTGCTAAAGACCCAAACCATAGAGTAGTTAGCACAGGTGCCACGGAGAGATATGTTTTTATATCTCGCATTGAAAATCCTCCTTCTTTATTGGAATACATATATGATCAGATGCATATGTAGTTAAAGATCACTTGTATTTGTACGCGGAATCTCGAACTAAAATGGATATGTACAATGATCCGGTAGATGAGATCCACTTGTACCTAAAACAGAAAAAGATGACCCCCTCTTCCTGAGCATTACCGATAAATATTAATTCTTTTATACGTTAGGTTTCATATGTATATAATTCTTTTATTATATGAGATATGAGACCAAAAAGAAGAAATGGCAAGAGAAATTGTATATAGATAGAGGAAATAACGATGTGGAAAACAAGACAGGGATTCTCTACAATGACACTGTACAACAATTAAAAGGGATGTAGCGCAGCTTGGTAGCGCGTTTGTTTTGGGTACAAAATGTCACGGGTTCAAATCCTGTCATCCCTACCTATTATTTTTCCTATGGCCAGTAACGAGGGGTCAATTGAGATCGATGAAAATTGGACATAATCTTTTATTTTATGATACTATATGCAATGCATGCAAAATGTATTGGGGGTACAAAAAGAATCCTTTTCTTGACAGTCGTATCTGCTGTCATAAGAAAGCGCTCTTAGTTCAGTTCGGTAGAACGTGGGTCTCCAAAACCCGATGTCGTAGGTTCAAATCCTACAGAGCGTGATTCTGTTCTTGTAATGTCGAATCACAATAAAACAACTTCACTAACTTGAACTGCAACCTGAATTTGACCCCCTGCAGATTAAGGAGGAGGTCAATCAAAAAAAAAAGATGTTACTCAATCAAAGGTCCAACTGATCACCGCGTCTGTATTGTAAATATGCAGTTACGAATAATCCAGCCAAAGTAATAGGAATTAGACCTAAGACGATTCCAAATAGAAAAACTTCAATCATTTCAATTTATTTGAAAGAGGAGAAAAAGAGAGGTAATATCTATCCCTAAATATTAATCCCAATCTCTCATGAATCTCAATGACCAAGAATTGGAAATTGGCGCGGAAGGAACTATAGAATACCCGGAATCTCATAGAAATATTC